TCGAACAGGCATGAATACAGCATCTATAGGGTAACTTCCATCTTGAGAGTCATTTATGGGTTCCATACGATATCCGCGATCTCTCTTGATTTGTAATCCAATACACAAATCAATTGGTTCCGTCAGGTTAGCTATATGTTGTGTCGTGTCAACTATTTCTACGGAGGGTGGTAAGATGATATCTTGAGCGGTTACGTATCTAGGACCCCTTACGCAAATCGACGCGTCTCTAACTCCATAGAGATTACTTCTCAATACAATTTCTTTCAAATTTTGTAAGATTTCATGTACTGATTCCTCAATACCTACTATCGTAGAATATTCATGTGGCACCTTCTTAGATTTTGCACGTGTGATACATGTTCCTTCTATTTCTCCAAGTAAGGCCCTTCGCATGGCAATACCGATGGTATCAGCTTGACCTTTCATAAGTGGTGACAGAATGAAACGACCATAATAAAGACGCTTACTGTCTACTCTTGATTCAACACACTTCCACTGTAGTGTTCGAGTGGATCCTGCTACTTCCTCTCGAACCATACTATACTAGTATTATTATTTGATCATTTATTTCTCTTGAAATCGGTTTAATTCTTATTTCTACACACGTCTTTTTTTAGGAGGTCGACATCCATTATGTGGCATAGGTGTTACATCACGTACGAAGCTTAATAATATACCACTTCTACGAATGGCTCGTAATGCTGCATCTCTTCCGAGACCAGGACCCTTTATCATAACTTCTGCTCGTTGCATACCCTGATCAACCACTGTACGAATAGCATTTACCGCTGTGGCTTGAGCAGCATAAGGTGTTCCTCTTCTTGTGCCTTTGAATCCAGAAGTACCGGCGGAGGCCCAAGAAACTACCCGACCTCGTACATCTGTAACAGTTATAATGGTATTGTTGAAACTCGCTTGAACATGAATAACGCCTTTTGGTATTCTACGTCCATTCTTACGTGAACCAATACGCCCATTCCTACGTGAACCAATTCTTGGTATAGCTTTTGTCATATTTTATCATCTCATATTTATGAGTCAGAAATATACAAAAAGAAAAGATACGGAGATATCCATTTCATGTTAAAACAGATCCTTTACCTTATTTTTACATATATATATATATTTTTTTTTGAAAGTTCTTTTTTAGAAGAATTACCCTTGTCTCTGTTTATGTTTCGGATTGGAACAAATCACTATAATTCGTCCACGCCTGCGAATCAGTCGACATTTTTCACAAATTTTACGAACGGAAGCCCTTATTTTCATATTTTTTATTCCTTACCTTAATTATGAATCCACTTCTTGGAAGAGAATAAGTCTCTTGAATTTTTTTTTTAACTTCGAATTGTATACCCATGGTTAAAAAAATAACCTAATCATTCGAATCTTTGTTGCGAAGTCGATAAATTATACGTCCCCTGGTTGAATCATAACGACTTACTTCAATTTTTACTCTATCTCCCGGTAGTATCCGTATAAAACTGCGGCGGATCCTCCCTGAAACATATCCTAGAATTAGATCTTCATTATCTAAACGGACCCGGAACATACCGTTGGGAAGTGATTCAGTAATTAAACCCTCATGAATCAATTTTTGTTCTTTCATTCCAGGTAACCTCCTTGAAGTATCAACTAATGGAGGAATAGTTATATAACTCACTTTTCCTCTCTATTTTACAAATAGGAAGTTAGAGATCAAATTCGGATACCAGAGGTGGAAGATTACCATATATAACACAAAATTTCTCCTCCAATTCTTTCTAGTCGAGCTTCTCGATCTGTTATTATACCTCGAGAAGTAGAAAGAATTACAATTCCCATTCCACCTAAAATCTTAGGAATTCGTTGATAGTTGGAATAAATTCGTAAGCCGGGCCGGCTGATACGCTTTAAAATGGTTCTAGTTTTATATATTCCTTTTCTGGTTTTTCTATGTCGCAGAGTTGAAACCAAGAAATATTTGTTACTCTCCTGATGTTTCCGAACGTTTTCAATAAAACCTTCTCGTAGAAGTATTTTAATAATGTTTTCGGTGATATTTGTAGATGCTATTCGAACCCTTCCTTTTTTATCCGTGTCAGCATTTCTTATAGAAGTTATTAGATCGGCAATAGTGTCCCTACCCATGACGAACTAGAATTATAGGTTCCTCCTAATTTTGATATAATCAACATGTTTCCTTTTTTTTATTTTTTTTTTTTTTTTTAGTATATACGTGAGACACAATCTACTAATTTGATCTATTTGATCTATTTCAGATACCCTATACTATATCATAGTCTCATCTACTACTATTTATAATACTTCGGGAGCTAATGAAACTATTTTAGTAAAATTTAACTGTCTCAATTCTCGAGCGATCGCACCAAAAACTCGAGTTCCTTTTGGATTTCCTTCTTGATCAATGACAACTGCAGCATTGTCGTCATATCGTATTATCATACCGTTTTCACGTTTGAGTTCTTTACATGTACGTACAATTACAGCTCTAATTACTTCTGATCTTTCTAGAGGCATATTGGGAACTGCTTCTTTGATTACAGCAACAATAACATCACCAATATGAGCATATCGGTGATTACCAGCTCCTATGATTCGAATACACATCAATTTTCGAGCTCCGCTGTTATCCGCTACATTCAAAAGGGTCTGAGGTTGAATCATATCATTTTTATTTCAATCTGTTATTTCAATGCAAAAGTATGAAAGAAAAAAAAGAAATATTGTCCGTCCAGAAATAAATAAACCTGCGGTTGTTTTTTCATCCCCAATACCCCTTTTTTTTTTAGTTCTACATCTCTATCCTGAAATAAGAAATTGAGTTCGTATAGGCATTTTGCGCGCAGCTATTGAGATAGCTGCTCTAGCTACAGTTTCTGATACTCCACCCATTTCATAAAGTATTCGACCCCGTTTAACAACGGATACCCAATATTCAGGGGATCCCTTCCCCGAACCCATACGTGTTTCCGCGGGTCTTACTGTAACAGGTTTGTCGGGAAATATACGTACCCATATTTTTCCACCACGACGCGCATATCGTGTCATTGCTCTTCGCCCTGCTTCTATTTGTCTAGCTGTAATCCAAGCAGGTTCAAGTGCCTGAAGAGCGTATCTGCCGAAACAAATATGATTGCCTCGACAAGATATTCCTTTCATTCTTCCTCTATGCTGTTTACGAAATCTGGTTCTTTTGGGGTTATAGTCGATGGTTGTTTCTTAATTCCATCTCTACTGCAGAACCGGACATGAGAGTTTCTTCTCATCCAGCTCCTCGCGAATGAAAGGATTCAAATTCAATAAAATAATATTATAGATACACATTAATAGGTACACATTAATAGATAATACACCAAGTAATGGCTTTTATTGATATTTAATTTCTTACATAAGAAGGAAGATGTAGATACAAGATATACAATACAGCTAGACGTGTGTGTACATTTATGTATCTTTATAGATAATGTAATGTTTCTCTTTTTTATTTTTATAACATGACGAATCCTTTCCTTATTTTATTTTTTTTTTTTTTTTACCTCTATCGAATTACGACAAAAGATTGTAATCCAATAAATAGAGGTTTCGCGGGCGAATATTTACTCTTTCCTGTTTCATTCGAAGGTTCAATTCATAACCTCTCAGAATAAATCAATTTTTTCTTGGTCCGTTCCGCCATCCCACCCAATGAATTATTAGGATTCGTTTTCAATAGAAGCCTATGCAGTCACAGGTTCTGTCGTTCCCATAGCTTCTCCATTAATGGTTAGGTCCGAACTTTGCAATGGAGCTTCCAACAAAATTCGTTCCCAAGTCAATTTCCTCAGTTTTTATTAACCTGAAGGCTCTTTATTATTTTATTCTATTTTTAATTATTTCATTTTTAAATTCTTATATTTATAATTATCTTATCAGTATTGATTATCAGTATTGATGCTTTATCACACTGCCCTTTATGACGTGATTCATAGACCATACATATTGGAATCATATATCATTGATATTTTTGTTCTTTCTTTCTATCATCCTTCCATTTATCCACATCCCTTTATTTATTTTTTTTTTTTTTTTTGCTTTACAACCCATAATCAGATCTATTTTTTGTTGAAAGAATTTCAGTTGCTACAACCATATGATAGATCCACTCATTCATATAGTGACTGTTTCTTGGGATCTCGACAATACGAAGCAATAAGTTGGTTATTAGTTTATTTTATATAATTACAAAGTTTATAGCAGGGGTCAGTTTGTTTTTTTTTTGAATCCCAACTTGAAACTATAAAGAAAAAACTAACGAGTCACACACTAAGCATAGCAATTATACCAAATGATCAATCGAATTTATATTTAACCTTATAGAATTAGAATTGTTCATTTTTTTATTTTTAACGAAAAAAGAATGAAAGAGTTTGTCATTTTTTGTTTTATCACTGGACAGAATGGGAAGACAAGGTTGATTATTCCTCGTCTACAAATATCCAAATTTTTATACCTAATACTCCATAAATAGTTCGAATTGTATAGGAACAATGATCAATTTTAGCGCGAATTGTTTGTAGGGGAACTCTACCCTCTCTGATCCATTCAACACGTGCAATTTCTTTTCCGTCGATACGGCCTGCTATTTGCACTTGAATTCCTTTTGTATCTGTTTGTTCAGTTAATTCAATAGCTTTTTTCATTGCTTTTCGAAACGAAACTCTATTTTTTAATTGTAAAGCTATATATTCTGCAAGAATATTAGGTTGTCCATAAGGTTTTTCAACTCTTGTGATAGCAATGTTGAGTCTCCGGTTTACAGAATGAAACTCCTTTTGTACATTCATCTGTAATTCTTCGATTCCTCGTGTTTGCCCCTCTATTAATAAATTTGGGAATCCAATATAGATTATGACTTGGATCAAATCGATTTTTTTTTTAATTGTTATACGTGCAATTCCTTCGAAACCTGAGGATATTTTCCTTTTTTTTTGTACATAGTTCTTGATACAATTCCG